AGCCGAAACCATAATCATTCTCTTTATTCTACGACCCCTGGAACAGAAACTATGCTAGCTTCTTTCCTAACTCTCTCTTAAAAACCAAGCATTTATGACGCTTCGCTTGTGCAGAAAAGGAAGGAGTTCATCGAGAAAACCACTTGCTCTTTCTTTTATTCCTTGTGCTTAGGGCGGTAGTCAAGTCAAGCCAAGCCAAAAGTACTAAAAAAAAGGATTTTGTCTGGGTTGTTCCCTCGAGACGTCTACTCAACGAAGAAGCCCACTCGCTAGATAAAGCCGATACAGAAACAGATACCGCTAGCCGTAACGTAAAGAGTGGATTCTCCTCCCTCGAGTACTGAGCTTACCGAAAGGAAGAGAGATTTTGAACTTCACTTACAGCTGGAACTCCAAGGTTGGTTTCATTAGCTTCATTTAAAGAAAGGGATGATCACTTATCCACTTTCAAGACTCACTTCTGTTATCCCCTTGACCCTACATCAAGGAATTTGAAGAGGCCTTCAGCTTCAATAAAATGCCCTACGAGAAAGACTCTGATTCAAACAAGGGATCGCAAACAAGCAACTAAGCTAATGTAATGGCATCCGTGATAGATTCATTCACCGAAGCGATTGACCGATACAGAACGCGATTTCTTTTTTTCCACCGATTTTCCTTACCCGATTGCTACAGATAAGGATTCCCGAGCAGGGAAGGAAGAGAGGGAATAGACTAATATGGTTGGGCCGATGCAGGAAAGGAGAATGGAGTATCAAAGACTAGACCGACTCGCCCCGGAACCAGTTCCTGTTCCAGCGCCAGCACCTGTTATTCTGGAAAGGAATCAGGTAATTGAGGCTCTCCAGCAAGTTGGAATTGATGTCAGGCCCTTGGTTAGGCCGACATAGAGGAAACCATACCCGATCGATAGGGTTCACCAATTCCCCAGAGGGTATAAGGTGCCTGAATTTGTGCTTTTCTCAGGAGAGGAAAACAAATCGACCATTGAAGAAATCGCCCGATTCACAGTGCAATTTGGAGAAGCTGGGGCTGATGACTAGAAGAAGTTGAGGTTGTTTGCCAACTCCTTGACTAAATCGGCCTTTACATGGTACATGAATTTGCCACCAAACTCAATTAACAATTTTTACGAGTTGGAACACAAGTTCCATGAGCAGTTTTATCGAGCTGAGCCGGAGGTAACTGTGGCCGATCTAGCAAGATTGACTCAATTACAAGGTGAATCAGTGGAGAAATACATCGCGAGGTTCAGGAAGCTGCGAAAGAAGTGTCAAACCAATCTGACTGAGAGAGAATGCGTCAGAATTGCCCGGAAGGGGCTGAATTTCAATCTACGAGAGAAGGGAAGGGCAAGACTTTTTTAATGACCTCTTTCATTTGGCATCAAGAGCAGCTAGTTACGAACAACTGATGAAAGAGAAGAAACTCCTCCAAGGGAACCTATTACAGGAACCAAAGTTTAGAGGTAGCAATGGTCGAGCAAGACTTGGACTCAGAGTCTGATGATGAGGTCGAGGTATGTGTGGCAGAAATGATCAATGGGAAACCTCATATATATGTGTGTCCTGCTTTGTCCAGTCCAAACAGCAATGATAGTCGGTCATCTAAGACCAAGAATAAGAACATGGCCGAGATTGGCAAGGGCGCTAAGCTTTTCTTTTGACATCACCAAAGCCGAGTAAATATTTGATCACCTACTGAAAGATGGGCAGTTGAAGCTTCCAGAAGGGCATGTGATTCCATCGGCTGATGAGATAAAATAACAGGGAGGAAAGATTTTCAATTTCATCACTCATGGAGCCACACCACCAACAACTGCCGTCGTTTTCAGAAAAAAGTTGCAAAAAGCCATCTCAGATGGCCGATTCAAATTCCCTGAAAGGGGAAAATGAAGGTGGATGAAGATCCATTTCTCAAGATGGGAATCAATGTGGCTAAACTGAACCTTCAATCGACCAACGATAGATCAAGGGGCGTAGCGGGAAAGCTGTTCAAGAGACGATCGATCAGAGAAATAGAGTTCAGGAGGTGCTAGTAGTGTCGAAACCGGAGATTCAGAAAGCTGGTTCGCAACAATGTATGGATGTTTTCAGCGGGTCAACCATGGTTGCACCTTCATTAAGTTTGAAAGAAGTGGTTCATCTTTGTCCAAATTGTTTTACTGAGTTTGAAGATTAAGAGGTGGATGAGTTAATGGCAAAAATCATCAGTTCTAGACCAGGCGATGAGCTTGCAGTGGAAAGAGTGGTCACAGAGAGGTTAAATGAACGAGGTGAACCGGTTATACAAATAATGGCCAGACCGAAATCCTCGAACTTTCAAACCGCCCGTGACTCCAATTGGGGAGTGGCATAGGCACGAAGTACAGAAGTAAAGGGTGCCTGTCTCAGAGAGGCTTAGTAAGTAGGGTGCATCGACCAGCCAAAGGCCAAAAGGGCATGACGAAGACTCAGAAACGGAGATGGCAAAGAATACGACAGGCCGAAAGGGGCACAGA